GTTTCAACATCAAAAACAACAAAAACTAGAGCAAACATGTAATAGCGGATTCGGAATTGTAACCAAGCGTCCCCCATAGGTTCTATGCCCGATTCATAACTAGAGAGCTTCTCTGGTCCTTCACTAACCGGGGCTAAAACTCCTGAAATTACAAATGCCAAGATAGGAATAACGCTTGATATTATTAGAAATGCCCATAAAATATCATATTCGTGAAGCAGAAACATAAATGTACTCCTATTAATGTGGAATATGCTGAATTATTCGAGTTGGCATTGTCAATTCATCCAGAACTTGTTTTCCTAGGTGAAACAAGAATTGATTTTAATCAAATCAAAGTGCATAGTTCAGAGTTTGTTTGCTGTGTGGCATGTCTTGTTTAGAGATTCATCCAACGGAATCGGGATTCCATTTTTTATTTCGATTCTATTTAGATATGGTGTAGACATAAGGCGTTCTTACACAAACAAAACTCTCTCACTTTGTCTCGCTTTCTCTATTCTCTATAAAAAACTAGATATAAGATATAAAAAATATTAAATAATCAAATTCTAAATAATAAAAGTAATTTAATTAAATACTAAAATATACTAATCTAACCTAATAGAATATTCTATTACTAATGTATTCTAATGAATAGTAATACTATAACTATGTTTCATAATTATGAAACGTAATACTATGTTTTTTTCTTGATATTTCCTTATATTTATTTCTTTGTATTTTATATTTAGAAATATAAATTTCTTATATAAATTATATGTAAATATATAATGTTATATAATGTATAAATAAGAAAATAAAATAAGATAATGAAATATTATCAAAAAAAATAATATCAAATATAACATAGTTATTATCAAAACCGAAAAAAATTTTTGGGTAAAAGATGTCTAGGGATTTCTAACATATTCGAAGTATTCTTTTCATTAAAATCCAGGTAAAGGATCGTCGTTGCTTCTATTGATTTTATACAAATACGAATACGTAAACACAATCTAATGCATCGAACGATTATATTTTCTTTCTTTTTCTTGTCCTAGATTTGACACATACTGATCTGATTAGATCCATTGGAATGAATTATATTTTTTTTATTTTCAGGTCCCTATGTATTTACATGAATATGTGGTAATGCTTTCATTTCATTTCTATGAAACAACCAACGGTCTGTCCAGTCTATAAACAAGTACTAATGAGGAAATGAAAACTATACTAAACTAGAATGTCTATACAAAAATAGACAAATAGAATGTATTAGGGCTATACGGACTCGAACCGTAGACCTTCTCGGTAAAACCGATCAAACTTATTATTATCGAAATGATTCGAACTGTTTCAAAGACCCAACATGCATTTTGTTTGTTGCATTGGGCTCTTTCATCAACTGATGTAAAGATCAGTTAGTCCACCATATTTTTTCTTTACAGGAAGATAATGAGCTGGCTCCATGTGCTCTGATTCATTATTTGTATTCAGATCTAGTAGCAATACCAAAGTGTTTCAAAGAAGGGTTACCTTGACTTAGGTCTGCCTTCGGCTTAGATCAACCTAAGTTAAATGGAATCTCTATCGTTCCGCTGCAAGAGTCGAATATGAGACTTCATACACCCTCAAGTTCATAGGACGAAAAGAGGTTTTTTTGAAGCCCTTATACTCATTATGCCTAGCATTGAATGGGCTGGGTATTTACCTTATCAACTATCAAATCAATGACGGGTTCTATTTGATTTGGCACCTAAATTCGCACCAAAATCGGACCGAACCAAATATTTGTCAGGCTATTGTTCTCTCGAATCTATGGAGTAAGACATTGATTTTTCAATAAGATCAATTATGTTCATTGCATAATAAGCTCCCTTGAAAAGCATTGGCGCACGTGTAAACGAGGTGCTCTACCTAACTGAGCTATAGCCCTTGTCATAGATATCTTAACATATAGATAATTTCTTGTCAAGATGGATATTCCCTAATCCCACATGATAACTCTCTGATCCGTTTACTGTTACCAGATTGGTATTGCTTAGAAATAATATTCTATCTATAATCCCCGAGGTGATGGGTCTTCTTTTGCGGTGATAAATTACCTACTTAACTCAGTGGTTAGAGTATTGCTTTCATACGGCAGGAGTCATTGGTTCAAATCCAATAGTAGGTAGAACTTATTAGATACCGGAGTCAATGCAATGGTATCTAATAAGTTTTTCTACTCATCTTCCCTTTTTCGTTGTATCAGATTAGACTTGATTGTCTTCAATTGGCAGAATCGAAATGTGGTGTATAATAAAGAACTTCTAAAAAACTTCTTTTGATTATTTTGATGTATTGACTAGTAGGAAATAACATTGGCAGCCTCTACTCGTGTCCTAGCTCGTCTGAGAGCTAGATTCGCTTCAATCACTTGTCTCTTACCCTCAGCTCTACTCAAGTTAGCTTCAGCTATTTCAAGAGCTTGTTGAGCTTCTTGCGGATCAATGTCAGTACTCATCTCCGCATCATTTCCTAAAATGGTGATCTCATTATTCCCTATTCTAGCAAAACCACCCATCAGAGCCACCGTTAACCATTGGTCGTTGAGGCGTATTCTCAAAAGACCTATATCTACAGCCGTGGCAATAGGGGCGTGGTTTGGTAATACACCAATTTGGCCACTATTTGTAGATAAAATGATTTCTTTCACTTCTGAATCCCAAATAATTCGATTAGGAGTCAGTACACAAAGATTTAAGGTCATTTCTTCAAATTGCTCTCCACTTCTAAGTTCATAGCTTTCGCGGTAGCTTCATCGATGTTACCCACCAAATAAAAGGCCTGCTCGGGCAGACCATCTAATTCTCCGGAAAGGATCAGTTGAAACCCCCTAATTGTTTCTGCAAGACCAACATATTTTCCTGGGGAACCAGTAAATACTTCTGCCACGAAGAAGGGTTGTGATAAGAAACGCTCAATTTTTCGTGCTCTTGCTACAGTTAAACGATCCTCCTCGGATAATTCATCCAACCCAAGAATTGCTATAATGTCCTGAAGTTCTTTGTAACGTTGTGAAGTTTGCTTAACTCTTTGCGCAGTTTCATAATGTTCCTCGCCAACGATCCGAGGTTGTAACATAGTTGACGTTGAATCTAAAGGATCTACTGCTGGATAAATACCTTTGGCAGCTAATCCTCTTGATAGTACGGTAGTAGCATCTAAATGTGCAAATGTAGTGGCAGGAGCAGGGTCGGTCAAATCGTCCGCAGGTACATAAACCGCTTGGATTGAAGTTATAGATCCCTCTTTGGTAGAAGTAATTCTTTCTTGCAAAGAACCCATTTCTGTACTAAGGGTAGGTTGATAACCCACTGCGGAAGGCATTCTCCCTAATAATGCGGATACTTCTGATCCTGCTTGGACAAAACGAAAGATATTGTCGATGAATAGAAGCACATCTTGTTCATTAACATCCCGGAAATATTCTGCCATAGTTAGGGCAGTCAAACCAACTCTCATACGAGCTCCCGGCGGTTCATTCATTTGACCATAGACTAAAGCTACTTTGGATTCTGCAAGATTTTTTTCATTAATTACTCCGGATTCTTTCATTTCCATGTAAAGATCATTTCCTTCACGAGTACGTTCTCCTACTCCGCCAAATACAGATACGCCTCCATGAGCTTTGGCAATGTTGTTGATCAATTCCATGATGAGTACTGTTTTACCTACTCCAGCTCCCCCAAATAGTCCGATTTTTCCTCCACGGCGATAAGGAGCTAAAAGATCTACTACTTTAATACCTGTTTCAAAGATTGATAATTTCGTATCTAACTGTATAAAGGCAGGCGCAGATCTATGAATAGGAGATGTTGTACGAGTATCTACAGGACCTAAATTATCAACAGGCTCTCCAAGAACGTTGAAGATTCGCCCGAGAGTAGCTCCGCCGACTGGAACACTTAGAGGAGCTCCCGTGTCAATCACTTCCATTCCTCTCATCAGCCCATCTGTAGCACTCATAGCTACAGCTCTAACTCGATTATTTCCTAATAATTGTTGTACCTCGCAAGTCACATTAATTTGCTGACCGACAGTATTTCGACCCTTAACTACCAAAGCGTTATAAATATTAGGCATTTTGCCCGGGGGAAAAACGACATCCAGTACTGGGCCAATAATTTGAGCGATACACCCTAGGTTTTTTTCTTCAAGTGTGGAAACCGCAGGGCTAGAAGTAATAGGATTGATTCTCATAATTATAATAAAGTAAAATATGTCGAAATCCTTTTTGGAATAATACCAAATCGAAAATAAATGTCCGATAGCAAGTTGATCAGTTAATTCAATAAGAGATAAATGGGAGATAGCACTCGATTTAGTTGGTACCACCCAACCGAATCCGATTCAATCGTTTACTCATTCAATGAGTAAATTTGCAAGTTCAGCCAATCTTTTTTTTTTTTTTTTTAAATTGCAAGTAGATGAAATCGTGAATAAATGTGTTTCATTTCTCTATCATTATATAAAATAAGATCCATATTATATTACTTATGGAATTCGAACCCGAACTCGATTTATGATTTATTATTTCGATCTTATTGGTCTTTGTTCTTTATTTTTGATTTTTCATATAGATTTCCGTCTTTATATTATACCCTCTCGTGGATGAATTATGCCTATTTTCACATCTAGGATTTACATATACAACATATATTACTGTCAAGAGGGAATTTTTCTCAGTATTTAGATATTTAGATTCAAAATAAGAAAGGGATCAATTCAATTATAAACCTGCAAAACAAAGATTAGGATTGGGTTGGGTTGCGCTATATATATCAAAGAGTATACAATAATGATGTATTTGGTGAATCAAATACATGGTCTAATAACAAACCATTTTAACATAACATTTTAATGAGTTGATAATATTAATTGAATATTGAATATTTTTTGAAAGATTTTTGTTAAAGGTTTCATTCATGCCTAATCCATATCGAGTAGACCTTGTTGTTGTGAGAATTCTTAAT